CTAGAATAGGGCCCCTTTCGGGGCCGACGGTACAGGGGAAAACCTTAGAAAAAATGGGGGGGAGCACGGGAGAAAAAGTAGTCTCTCCACACCAGCTATGGTTTAATCTAAAAGCCCCAAGTAAAGTGTAAAAAGTGAGGGAGGGGGGGGCAAAAATGCCCCCTTTCGGGGCCGACGGTACAGGGGAAAACCTTAGAAAAAATGGGGGGGAGCACGGGAGAAAAAGTAGTCTCTCCACACCAGCTATGGTTTAATCTAAAAGCCCCAAGTAAAGTGTAAAAAGTAGGGGAAGCCCAACTTTAAGATTGCAACTTAATATTTTACTTAAACTACTACTTCCTGCTTTAAGAGCAGCTATCTGCTATCCTCGACTCCACAGGTCAAAATTTTAATATAAAACTAACTCTTAACCTAACTTAAATCTTTAGTCTGCTTACTATCAGGCTTTCTGCTTGGAAGGCAAATGTACACCACTACTATACTAACTAAAGAAGTTAAAACTCCAAATTAATAAAATCCTTTAGATCTACTGCCTCAACTACAATTGGTATAAAAGAATGATTAGCCCCACAAATCTCCGAACACTGTCCATAATAAACACCAGGCTTCTCAACAAACATCCTAAACCTGTTTAAACGACCGGGAACTGCGTCTATCTTCACCCCTATTGCGGGAAGAGCCCAAGCATGCAGCACATCAGCTGATGTTGCAATCACTGTAGTTTCTATCTGAAATGGGACAACAGCCCGATTGTCAACCTCTAAGAGACGATACTCCCCTATCTCTAAATCCCTCTCAGGAACCATGTAAGAATCAAACCTAGCCCCATCACACAAAGGAATTTCGTACCTTCAATATCACTGATGCCCAGTTGCCTTCAAAATTAATCCTGTTCTTCTGTGCTCGTCTAATAAGTACAACAACCGTAAAGAGGGCAAAGCTAACCAGACTAACAAAAAAGCTGGTAAAATAGTCCACACAGTCTCCAGGGTTTGCGCCTCCAAAACAGTTCGGGAAGTGAAAGTATTAACAAGAAACTTAGACCCTACGACCCCCACAAAAGAAAAAATTCCTAGAAGCAATACGATCGTATGATCGTGAAATAAAAACATCTCACTCTGTAGAGGAGACCCAGCATCAATTAAATTTAATTGGCCTCAAAATCTCATGCAAACAGAAGAAATTAATCTATACTAACATCTTCAGTGTTATGCTTTAAGTTTAAGCTATCTATTTCATTAACCACAAATTTTGTTTCTAAAGCCTGACAAGCTATTATTTTTTATAAACTAGGCTAATCTATTAACCCAACTAACCCCGAAACTCCTGCCCCCCAAAACTAATAATCTTAGCCCACATAAAAGGAATTCTGATCAGCAAAAGATAAAATGAAAAGTAAAGAACAGTTATAGGGACAGCCAACCTAAGATAGGGCTCTTCAATAGGGCAAGCACCTAACCAAGTCAAAATTATAAACACCACAACTAACCCCCAAAACACAACCTGATAGGGAGGAGTAAAAGACGAGGGAATCACTTTTCCAGATGCTCCTAATGGAAGTAAATATAAAATTGCAAAAGAGAAAACCAAAGCAACTACACCCCCTAACTTGTTAGGAATACAACGTAAAATAGCATAAGCAAATAAGAAATATCACTCAGGCTGAATGTGAACAGGAGTCACCATTGAACTAGCCTCGTTAAAGTTTTCTGGGTCTCCTAAAATAACAGGATAGAAAAACCCAAGAATAACCAAAACTACAAAAACTACTATGAAACCCACAAAATCTTTTCAGGTAAAATAAGGGTGGAAAGGCACTTTATTTACGTGGTTAATCTCACCTAAGGGATTGGAAGACCCCTTTTCGTGTAAAAACAGCAAATGAAGTGCAGAAAGACCAGCAATTAAGAATGGTAAAATAAAGTGTAAGGAGAAAAATCGATTAAGAGTAGATTGCCCAACAGAAAATCCACCCCAAACTCACTCCACAACACCAGGACCAATATATGGGATTGCACTTGCTAGATTTGTAATTACAGTAGCCCCCCAAAAAGACATTTGACCTCATGGCAAAACATAACCAACAAATGCTGTAGCCATTCTCACCACATAAATAGTTACTCCAACTATCCAAGTATGGGGCTGAAGAATATACCTCTGGTAATACAACCCCCGACCAATGTGTAAATAAATAAAAGCAAAAAATAGGGAAGCCCCATTAGCATGAATATTTCGGAAAAATCAACCACCAGGTGTATCTCGCATGATATGAATAACAGATGCAAAGGTATTGGTTATATCCGCTGTATAGTGCATTGACAAAAAAAGCCCTGTAACAATCTGAACTCCTAGAAGAACTCCTAAAATAGAACCCCCATTTCACCAGATAGAAAACCTCATAGGGGAAGGTAATCTTAACAAACTTTCTATAGGGTTAGCTTGACGAATTTTATACATAAAAATTTAAAGAACTAAGAGAAGAAACATAATCGTTTCTTCGAATCCGAAGAATCCTAACCAACAAAGACAACCCCAATGCAGCCTCACAGGCTGCAAAAGTCAGCAAAACCAAAAAATAGTGTATGTTAGCCCCTAAAAATCCCAAAGTACCATATAGCAAAGCTAACAAGCTTAGTATTAGGGCCTCCAAACTAATAAGAACACTTAAAATTCGAACACTAAACTTCCTATACCTTAATAATGAAGAAGCCACCCCGGCCCCAGAAACTTTAAGTATGAACAACAAAGTTAGAATACCTCATTGCTGGCTTTGAAGGCCAATGGTTTTTTACATTTAACCTATAACTTTTACACAAGAGACTTTAAAGTCATAAATAGATTTACAATCTACTGCCTAAATTCAGCCACCAAAATCTAAAAATAAAACCCCGTTAATAGAACCAAAAATAGCCCGCATAAAGAAAAAGGTAGAAATGTCTTCCAACACAACATTATTAGCAGATCATACCGGTATCGGGGATAAGCCCCACGAACCATAAGAAACATAATAGCCACCACTAAAGTTTCTAGCGTTAACCTAATAGGGTTAAGAATAGTCCTAGAAAAAAACCATACTGATGTAGCCATAGACATAAACATAATCCTAGCATATTCAGCCAAAAAAATCATAGCAAACAAGCCCCCTCTAAACTCAACATTAAATCCCGACACTAGCTCCGACTCCCCCTCCGCAAAGTCAAAGGGGGCCCGATTAGTCTCAGCTACAGTTCTAGTAAACCAAATAAGACAAAGAGGAACTATTAGAAAACTAACTGGGAATCCATTAGACACAGCCTCATCCCAAGAACAAGTTACCAGAATAAAGGCTGAAAACAATAAAAGAAGCAATATTCTTACTTCATACGAAATAGTTTGGGCTGCCGCCCGCAAAGCCCCCAGGAAAGCATACTTTGAATTAGAAGCCCAACCAGCTAGCATAGTCCCATATACATTTAAAGCAGTCACACAGAAAAACAATAGCATGCCCCAACAAACATACCTATAAGTAAAAACACTAGGATACAAATACCACAAAGCAAAGGCCAACAACAACCTCAACATGGGAGCAAAAATAAATATATAATAGTTTCTACCATAGGGCATTACCTTTTCTTTTACAAATAGCTTAAAAGCATCAACTAAAGGCTGTCCAATACCAGCAAACCCAACCTTATTTGGCCCCTTACGAGTCTGACAATATCTCAATACCTTACGCTCAAGCATTGTGAAATAAGCCACAGCAAGAATTACACATAAACAAGTTAAAATCCTAATAAATAAGTATTGAAGCAATGAAAAATAAAATAAAAGAAAAAAGAATAGAAATCATTAGGCGAGATCCTGGCCAAATGCCCTCTTGGGATAAAACGCCCCCTCCCCAATAAAACTTTTTCTTAATTAAAAAATAGGGCTCTAATCATCCGTAATCTAGAGCCCCCAATGCCCCTAAGAACTTAGAAAAAACCTTTGGGGACCCATAAACCAAGGGGGTTAAAAAAAATAAAGTAGACAAACCAAACCTTTTAAGTTCTACCTCAGATATAACTAGGCCCAAAGTAACTCCAACCAAAGTTACCAAATTGATAGAGCTGGAGTAAACAGAGGGTAGAAAAACAAACTCTAAATTAGAAATCTCAACACTGGAAATAAACTCTCCTCCTACTACAGCCCCAATACCTAAAACAAAAACCGGCAGGAAAGTAAAAATATCAGAGCATCCGGACACAAGGGGAACACCACTTTTCCCTCAAACCACTCCCTTTAAAGTTCGAAACACATACTTTGCAGTTATTATCGTGGCAAATAACATTAACAAAACTCTAACCATATTAATAGAACTAGAAAGCATTAACTCCAAAATCAGGTGCTTAGAGTAAAAGGCCCTTATAAAGGGGGCTCCAATTAAGCACAAACTTCTAACCGTAAACATCAAAGAAGTAAAAGGCATACTCAAGCCCAACCCCCCCATACTACGAACATCCTGATTGCCAAACGTCATTATTAAAATATGGCCCGCAGCCAAAAACAATAGTGCCTTAAATAATGCGTGTGTATATAGGTGAAATAGCCCCAAAGACGGAAAGTTTATCCCCAACCTAAACACCATAACTCCTAATTGACTTAAAGTCGACAGCGCAATAACCTTCTTAATATCATTTTCAAAAGTAGCAGCCCACCCCCCTAGCAAGCAAGTGACAGACCCACACAACAATAAGAGCCTTCTGAGCTCCTGCCTCAGGGGCATCCTATACCTCAAGCGAATTACCAGAAAAATACCAGCAGTAACCAGCGTAGAGGAATGTACTAAGGCCCTTACAGGAGTCGGGGCCGCCATCGCAGCCGGAAGCCAAGAACTGAAGGGGAACTGGGCCCTTTTAGTTAAAGCCGCGATGCAAAGTAGAGCCCTAACTCCAGAGAGATAATAAAGACTATCCCTCATAGCAAAAACAGTAAACTGGCCGCTACAACAAAATAAAAAAGCAGACAAGACAATAATCACATCACCAATACGGTTAATTAAAAGTGTTTGAAACCCAGCTATCTGAGACTCCCCCCTTTCATAGTAAATAATCAAAGCAAAAGACGTGATTCCCAACCCATCTCACCCTAAGAGGAGAAAGAAAATAGAACCTGAAAAAATAAGCAAGTTCATTGAGACTACAAAAGATAACAAAATCCAAATAAAGCGCGAAGAGAATGGGTCCTCCTCCATATACTTACTCGAAAAAAAGAAAACCCTCCCTGAAATCAGAGTAACTACTATACTAAACCTTACCCTGATTTTATCTAAAATTAAAGTAAAAGTAAAGGGCACCCCAGAAAGGGAAAACAGCTCAAACTCCAAGATAGCTGTATCTCTTAAACTCAAAAAAATATACCTTATACCAAACATAAATAAAGAATATCTAAACAATAACACGGAAAACTTTAAAGTTTTAAGACTTTTCATTCACAACAATCGCTGACCCCACGCCAGACACACGAACCACAACAAGAAGTATTCCCAATAATAAGACAACCAAAAACAAGAAAATAGAGACATTCCTCCCCTCAATAAGACTAACCCCAGAGCCCCACCCCCTTCTACCTAAAAACCCTAGTGGCTGCGACCATGCTCCATGTAAGGACACAACCAAAGAGACGGCTGCTGCTAGCATGAAACCTTCTGCTCTAATATTAATAGGGGTATTTCTCCTAACTAAACAAATATAAATAAGTAAAACTAGTAACCCCCCAACGTAAATTAAAAACAAAATGTAAGAGTACCAAAAACTACCAAAAAAAGACAAAACAGCCACAAACCTCAGCCTAATTAACATCAACACACCCACCATCCTCACAGGCCTATAAAACAAGGGAAAACACAACACCAGAAAAACTAAAGAAGTAAATATAACGCTCAAATTCAAAAATGACTATCTAGTCAACCTCTAACTCCCAAAGTTAGTATTCTTTATAAACTTTTTTTGAAATTAGTTTTTGGTACTAGGATAGCCTCCTCTACTTAGTTGCAAACCAAGCCTTCTTAATATATAAAGTATAGTAACGACTAATATTCTATATTATATGCTGATCCTAAATCAGGCGCACTTTCTTCTGCCAAGCCAATTAAATTTATATCTATAATACAACCCGGTCCTTTCGTACTAAAGCCATAACATAAAAAGATAGAATCTGACCTGGCTTACGCCGGTCTGAACTCAGATCATGTAGGATTTAAAGTTCGAACAGAACCCACACAACAAACGCCTAGCTTGCTAGTTTCCTAGTCCAACATCGAGGTCACAAACTCACTTTTAGAATTATGCTGTTATCCCTCAGGTAATTTATCCTGTCTTAATATAGTCGGCATGTAAATATAAGAAAGTTGTAAAATATTTCTCTATCGCCCCAATAAAATCATTAAAAGCAAATTCTAATAAGAACACACCATTTTTAGAAGAAAATTCTAAGGGTCTTCTCGTCCCTTTTCTAGCTCTAAGCTTTTTCACTTAGACAGTAAATTCAAAATAATAACCCAGAGACAGCTAGACCCGGTTAATCCATTCATTCCCGACTCCATTTAAAAGCCAACTGATTACGCTACCTTAGCACGGTCAGAGTACCGCGGCCATTCATTTTTTTTACATTGGGCAGGTTTAACCACAAATATAAGCTTGTAGCTATGTTTTTGTTAAACAGTCCAAGTCTATTTTTGCCGAATTCCTTCAAGTTATTTTCTACCAACATATATCTATTCTGTTTCCGATAAACACCGCTGATCTAATAAATATTTATTACTAATTTAAACATTATCACACTAAGAAAAAATTATCTAAGAAGACTCCCTACTGTTATAGACAGATCGGGAAATTAATTTATTATAGCTAAAAATGAACTCGGAGTTTAACCCTAGAAACACACAATATACCCCCCTAATCCTACCACCCATAAAATCTAAACACTTCATGGTTAAATTTTCAGCACTAAATGCTTTTCAGGAGTTTCCAGATACCCTAAGAATTGAAAGTATTTCGCTCCTAATTACCAATCTTAAAACCATATTTCCACATAATTGTTATATTCTAATAAAAGTTAGTAATTAGCTCTTCTTAATTCGGGAATAACTATCTAATTTTATACTAGTTTAACCATTATACAAAAGGTAAGAAAAACAAACTTATTAATATTAAACTAAGTCCACTTCTGTAATTCCTCATTCTAGTTAGTTATGATGTTTTCTAAACCTATAGCTACCTAATAAAGACGCCAAAATTTGTTGGTTCTTCTCAATGTAACTGAGATGTAATTCTACCTAATACTTCATCTTTATTTTAAAGCCAACTTAGACGCAAGAAACAGAACTCTCTGTATTACTGTGGAAATCTAAAGGTAAAACATCATCCCACTCTCGGGAAAGCCCAGGAGCCCGAGAAAACAAGACTGTTCGCTCAGCTTGGAATGCCTCCCAAACCATAAAAATGAACATAAGAACAGCAAAAATAGAAAATAAAGAACCGAAAGATGATACCTGGTTTCACTTATAGTATGCATCTGGGTAGTCAGAGTAACGCCGAGGCATCCCTGCTAACCCTAAAAAATGCTGAGGAAAGAAAGTTAAGTTTACAGCCCTAAACATAACAAGAAAATGAGCTTTAGCCCAACGCTCATTTATTGTGACTCCACTTATCATAGGAAATCAATACACAAATCCCCCAAAAATAGCAAACACAGCTCCCATGGACAACACATAATGAAAGTGAGCAACTACGTAATAAGTGTCATGTAAAACAATATCCAGAGACGAATTTGATAGCACAATCCCAGTTAAACCCCCTAATGTAAACAGAAAAATAAAACCAAGAACCCAATATATCGCAGCTCTTATAGGGCCGCGTTTTCCATATAAAGTTATCAATCACCTAAAAATCTTAATCCCAGTGGGCACGGCAATTACTATTGTTGCAGCAGTAAAATAAGCCCGAGTATCCACATCTATCCCCACTGTAAACATATGATGAGCTCACACAATAAACCCCAGCAAACCAATAGAAATCATCGCATAAATTATACCTAAAGTCCCAAAAGCAGGCTTAGCCGTAAAATTACTTAACATATGAGAAATCATACCAAACCCTGGCAAAATTAAAATATACACTTCTGGGTGGCCAAAAAACCAAAATAAATGTTGATATAAAATTGGATCCCCACCCCCAGCAGGATCGAAAAATCTAGTATTGAAATTTCGATCTGTTAATAGTATAGTAATTGCACCAGCTAACACAGGTAAAGACAGAAGAAGCAGAAAAGCTGTCACTAAAACTGATCACACAAAAAGCCTGAGACGATCTATAGTTATCGCCGGTGATCGTATATTAAAAATAGTAGTAATAAAATTAATAGCCCCTAAAAGAGAGGACATACCAGCCAAGTGTAAAGAAAAAATAGCCAGGTCTACCGAACCCCCACCATGACCAATAGCCCCGGAAAGAGGGGGGTAAACAGTTCAGCCAGTACCAGCTCCCCCCTCTATCAGAGTTGAAGATATCAAAAGGATAAAAGAAGGAGGTAGTAACCAAAACCTTATATTATTTATACGAGGAAACCTCATATCAGGAGCCCCAATCAGCAGGGGAACTATCCAGTTTCCAAACCCCCCAATCATTAGGGGTATTACTATAAAAAAAATTATAACAAAAGCATGAGCAGTCACAATGACATTATACAGGTGATCGTCACCTAGTAAAGCTCCCGCTGTTCCTAGCTCAAACCGAATTAATAGTCTAAGTCCAGTCCCCACTAAACCACACCACATCCCTAAAAGAACATACAAAGTTCCAATATCTTTGTGATTAGTCGAAAATAATCAACGCACCAATTTGAGGGCTACAGACCCATAAATAGATTAAAAATCTATCACCTATTTTCGGTCACCAAATTTGCTAACTAATTAAAACACTAAAATAAAACCAACCCCAACAAAAGCCAAAACACTTAACCCACCAAAGGCCCCAATCTTAGCCCCATCTTTAGAATCTTCTTCTAAATAGAAAGAGTAGAAAAATTTTAGATAGAAAAATAAGCTTATAATTGAGCCTAACAATGGAAATAATAAAAATCAATAGCTATATGATATACCTAACGCGCACTTTATTACCCTTCACTTTCCTAAAAATACAATGAATGGGGGGAGCCCTCTTAAAGACAATACAGCCAGCCCAGAAAACAAACTCTCCTCCCAAAGAAGAAAGCAAACTAAAATAGCAAAAGAAAAACAGTAAATCAAAAAATAGGTCCACAGGCTTCCATAAACAGCACCAACTAACACCCACCCCCTGTGGGCAATTGAAGAAGCCCCTAACATGGGGGCTACCTTTGTCTGATTTAACCCAATAATCGCACCAATAATAGCCCTCCCCCCACCAACAACTAACAACACCTCCCCTAACCACGAGGAATTTTCTAACAAATTTACTATAAACAAAAACGGAGGAAGTTTTTGCCACGTAAGCATTAAAAATATCGGCACTCATCTTAAACCACTAACAACTCTCGGAACCCAAAAATGCATAGGAAATACCCCTAACTTCACAATCAAACTAAAGGCGAAAATAGACTCAGGTAGAACCCCCAACTCCATTGGCAATATAAACACTAAGACACCTCCACATAATAACAACCCCCTCCCCATAGCCTGGACACAAAAGTACTTCATAGAAGACTCCTTCCTCAGCCTGAAAAGAGTACTATCCCTGATAAGCAAAGGCATAAGTCCTAAAAAACTCAACTCTACACCAACCCAACATACCAACCAATTTGAAGAGGAGACTGCCACAAGAGGCCCTAACATTATTAATAAACAAAATAGAAAATTCCCGGAAGACATATTAAAATAGCGAGGCTGTAAAAGTATACCTCATGATTATCAACATCAATGATACCCGTTCTTCCGGCGGCTATTTACTTTTACTATTAACTAAATAAATTTAGATAATTACACTTAAATTTTTCCTTATATGGGACACCCCTTCCACCTAGTTGAATATAGCCCTTGACCCTTGTTAGGGTCCTTTGCTATCTTGTGCATGCCTGTTGGGCTGCTTATATACATTAAAAAAGGAGAAATAATACTAATATCATTAGGACTTATTATAACTACAATTATCTCTTATCTTTGATGGCGAGATATAGTTCGTGAATCCACAATACAAGGGCTCCACAGAATACAAGTCGTTTCTGGCTTAAAGATGGGGTTTATCTTGTTTGTAGTTTCAGAAGTCTGCCTCTTTTTCTCGTTCTTTTGAGCCTTCTTCCATAGAAGTCTAGCCCCCACTTTTGATTTAGGGTCAGTCTGACCGCCAGCGGGAATTGTTGCTTTATCCCCCTTTCAGGTTCCCCTACTTAATACCTCAGTTCTCCTTTTATCTGGAGTCAGGGTCACATGAACCCACCACAGCCTAGAAGCTGGAAACCATAAAAGAGCTGTACAAGGTCTCCTAATAACAATCTTACTAGGAATTTACTTTTTGTGGTTACAATACGGAGAGTACTCAGAAACAGCTTTTTCTATTGCTGACAGGGTCTACGGAGCCACGTTTTTCATTGCAACAGGATTCCATGGGATACATGTTTTAGTTGGGGCAACCTTTTTAGCAGTATGCTTAGCCCGAATACTGTCTCTGCACTTCGATAGGGGGCACCACTTAGGATTTTTAGCAGCAGCCTGATACTGGCATTTTGTTGACGTAGTTTGATTATTCTTATACGTAAGTATTTACTGATGAGGGTCTTTCTAAAATAGCTTAAAATAACAGCACTAACTTTGTAACTTAGAGATGGAGCTCCTCCTTTTAGATTAGATTATAATATAAAGCTACTAATCATTAGCAAAAATTAAATAAATTTGACTTCAAAACCAAAGCTAGGGGCATAAAATGTCCCAACAATGAGATAAACATAGAACTTTTTATAGTTTCCCCCGGGAAAATATAACTAAAAAACCTTCCATGGTTGAGGGAAGAATAAAGATATATATTGTAGGCTGCACTAAAAAAAACCATCAAACCTATAATAATAGAAAAGACAACACTTGTGCTTCAAAGAATCGGAACAACCCTTATCTCCCCTATTAAATTTAAAGTAGGAGGGCAAGCCATATTAATACAACAAAATAAAAACCACCACAAACTCAGAATAGGGAATACCTGCAGCATCCCCTTCATGTACGGAATATTCCGAGTAAACCTTTTCTTATACCTGTAATAAGCTAAGCAAAATATCGCCGAAGAAGAGAACCCATGAGCTATTATAGTAACTACTGCCCTAAAAATCCCCCAACTGGAATCAAGTACTAATCCCCCAATAACAATTCTCATATGCCCGACAGAAGAATACGCCACAAAAGACTTTACATCTATCTGGCGCAAACACATTAACCTAGCTAACAAGCCACCTCATAGCCTCAAAGATACCATAATTAAAGAAAAGGAGTCCAAATATAAGTTAAAGCCAAACTTTATTTGGTAAATTCCAAAACCACCAAGCTTCAGAAGAATACCAGCCAAAATCATAGACCCAGCAAGTGGGGCCTCAACATGGGCCTTAGGCAGCCATAAATGAACGCCGTACATTGGTAACTTTACTAAAAAGGCTCCCAAAACTCCTAAAAGAACCAAACCACTAAGAGGCTCTCTTCTAATATTTATCAAAGATAACTCTGTTGTCCCAACTTTACTTCTATTATACAAAATCAAAACGAGGAGGGGCAAAGAAGCTGAGACCGTGTATATTATTATATAGCTACCAGCCTGTAGCCGCTCCGGCTGATAACCTCACCCTACAATTAAAACTAGAGTCGGAATTAAAGAAACCTCAAAGAAAATATAAAACCTCAAAATACTAGAAGACCTGAAAGCCAAAACTAAAACAATAGACAAAATTAAAATACTTAAATTGAAAGGCCTAGAATTCCCGTACTCCCACCTAGAAACCAGAGAAAGATAACACAAAAGACAAGATAATAAAACTATTAAACTAGAAACGCTTGTTGAACAAAACAAAGTATCTAAATCCAAAGAAAAATAATTATTTAATCTAAATACACAGAAAACGACCCCTAGAAATAGGGAGAAAACAATGGGAATAAACCCCTCGACTAAAAAAGACACAAAAACCAACATTCTTACTAAAGAAATCATAAATAAGAATGGAGAGAACTTCCCCTCATTCAAGTTAGAAGCTTGAACCTAGATTCTTACTATAAAATTTAATTAGAAATGGAGAAACTCCCCAAATTTAAATTAGCAGTTTAAACTATATTATTTCTAATTTTTGTTATATAAGGGTTTTGAAAACCTTTCTAGGGAAATAGTTCCCAACTTTACGTAAATTGGCCCCAAACCGTAAACAAATGTTTATTATCTCCTTATCCTTTTCCCTGGCCCTCTCTGCAATTCTTATCTTAGTATACCTACTAACTAGATATGTTAGGTACTCTGATTTTAGAGAAAAACTGACGCCTTTCGAGTGTGGGTTTGACCCTCTAAGAAAAATACGATCTCCTTTTTCTACCCGATTCTTCCTTCTAGTAGTTCTTTTCTTAATTTTTGATGTCGAAATTGCACTGCTATTCCCCGTTTTAGCATCCTTTTCTGCCGAAGCCTCTTACCCCCTGTTAATCAGGATAGGAAGTTTTCTTTTAATTTTATTAATTGGGATATTCCATGAATGAAACGAAGGCGCTCTAGACTGAGTAAGATCTTGAACAGGTAAGCTAATATTTTTTAAAGCTATTGGGCTCATAACCCAACAATGGAGCTATTCCCCTATTCAACTTTGTCATGATTAATTTATAGTTTAGACTAAGCTTTAGCATGGTGATTTGTGTGTATCAGGTAAGCCTAGATTTAATCTACCTGAACAAACCCAGCAAGAAACCTTAAACAATATTAGAAATAATAATTTAATTAGCGTCTATAGGTTTGACTAACTAGGTGCCAGCAGTCGCGGTCATACCTGGAAACCAAGCTATAAACCTTAGGCTGGCTTTTTACACTAACTTTCATAATTAGGTAAAATTTTTATGATTTTTAAGACTAAGAAAATAATAGGCCCAAACTCTAGCAATAAACCAGGATTAGATACCCTGCTATACAGAGCCAAAATTGAAAGCTTAAGCACTAAGACTTTACAGTTAAAACTTAAATGACATGGCGGCAGCTTCAAATTTCAAGGGAACTTACCAGATAAATGATAATCCGCAAAATACCCTACTCCCCCTAACTAGTTTGTATATCACCGTCTTCAGAGCCCGTCTGAGATGAGCTCAAAATGCTTTAAACCAAGCAAAAAGACAGGTCAACATGCAACCCATGGGGGAGCCATTAAGGTGAGTTACAATGATTTTAATCTTGGAATTTTTTTGAAAACTAAAAAGAAAACCGGACTTGAAAGTAAAAACTATTTAGAAATATGGTTTGAATTTTCAAAAAGCTGTGCACAAATCGCCCGTCACTCTCGTTGGAAAAGGAGATAAGTCGTAACACAGTAAGCGTACCGGAAGGTGCGCTTGTCTAGATGGTGTATTTTAATCACATTACCTTTTCAAGGTGAAGAAGAACCTTAGTTTTCTAGATAACCTGCTTAAAAGCGAAATCTATCCGCGCTAAGTTTCGGCCTTAGTTTTGAGAACCCTTCTCTTAAGTATTATGTTTACAGATTTATTTTCAGCGTTAGATTGTATACAAATTGGATGGATGTCTATTTTTCTCTGAGTGACCCCTATGCTTACGGCCGGGGCATTCCTAGTATCAAACTCATGAGGACAGTCCAATTCAAAAGTCTTCCTCTCTCTGCTTTCTACAAATTCAGACACACCCCAAAAGGCTTTACCAGGAATCAGGCTGTTTGTTTTTGGGCTATTGGGGTTTTTATTAGTTCTAAACTTGTTAGGGCTAGTCCCATTTGTATATAGAGCGACGAGTAACATTTGGGTTGCAGTTTCGTTTGCGTTAGTTTTTTGAACTCTTCTAATTCTATCCGGATGAATTAAATTCCCAATTGAATCCTCAGCGCATCTGGCCCCGTCAGGGGCCCCAGCTGCACTAGTCCCGCTGCTTGTATTGATTGAGACTCTTAGTATTTGTATCCGCCCAATTACCCTTAGCGTGCGGCTAATTGCAAATATTAGTGCTGGGCATATCATTATAGGGCTAATTGCTAACGCCCTAGCAGTAACTTCACTCCATATTGCTTTTCTTGTCTTTTTTGTCCACATTGGCTATAACATGTTCGAGCTGTTTGTTTGTTTTGTTCAGGCATACGTTTTTTCTTTACTAGTTAAACTTTACAGGGAAGAACACCCGGCCCACTAATTTTAAGGATGAAGCTACTACGAGCGTTTAACTGTTAATTAAAAAATTGCACCCCCACTTACGGTGCCCTCCTTTATGCCACAATTGAGTCCCATAATAGGGTTTGCGATATTTCTGTTTGTTTTGAGGTTCTATTTTGTCTTTTTTTGTGGGATTAGAAAAACCCCAGCAAAAGTCTCGAGTTCTAAAATAGAAACCTCTATAAAGCCCTCTCTAACTGTATTTAAATTATGAAATGGCAGAAATTTAATGCCTAAACTTTAAGCGTTTATCATGACCTACTCAGGTCTTTCGTATCCCCTCGGTGTTCGGCACGAGAGAATTTGAGTCTCTAAGAGGATTATTTCCAGAGGATA